GTTGTATTAGACCAAAAGGAAAGGGCTTTTCCTAATTACAAGAATAGTGCTTTCTAATTCTAATATAGAAAGCAAAATGTAAAAACTAGTTTTGAGTGATCGGATCCTACGATTCGTTTTTTTCTTATCATTCGAGAGATTATGTGAATGAACCGACTACTCAATCTAAATTTAATAAGTTCAATTGAATTTAATAAGTTCAATTTAAAGTAAAAAAAGTAAGAAACATTTTCATAAGATCACTCGTCGTTCGAAAAAAAAAAAAAAGTGAATTTGTCGATACACTCAAAAAATGATCAAAATAGAAATGATTTTCCAATTTTATTTCATAGTAATTCAAAGAAAGTTTCATTTTTGAATGAAGTTATAAAATAAAGTTCTTATTATTACTTTTTTTAGAATAGAATTCTTTTTTATAATTATTAATTATTTCTAATTAATTTATTAAATTTCTAATTAATTTATTAAAAAAATTCGATATATATATTCGATATATTAGTTATTAGGTTACTCATTAGTTATTAGGTTACTCATTAGTTATTAGGTTACTCATTAGTTATTAGGTTACTCATTAGTTATTAGGTTACTCAATTAAAAAGTTGTCCAATAAATCTGGTAATTCGAAATTTTGTGATGAGTAGCTGTCACATATGATGAATTGATTTCTTACCTATGTTACTCTATTTTTGTTAGTTCTATTTTTGTTAGTATCGTCGTCTATAATTAGAATAATTGGTAAATCAAAAACTTTCAATTGAACTTATCCTTTCAATTAATCTTTTTGCTTATCTTCGTATCTTTCCAAAATGGAAATTTAGGGAAGTGCTTTGTAAACATATGTATAAAAAGAACATATTTCATTTAGCCTTTTCATGCCTACTCTAATTAGTTATTTCGGTTTTCTACTAGCAGCTTTGACTATAACCTCAGCTCTATTTATCGGTCTGAACAAGATACGACTTATTTGAAATTAATTGAATGAACAATTCATAAAAAAAATCCTTCTGTAGTAGTTCATATATTCTATAGTTCCTTACCGTGTCAATTTCCAATTCTTGGTCATTGAGATTCATGGATAATAGGGATTAATATTTAAGGATAGATATTACCTCTCCCTTTCCTCTTTCAAAGAAATTGAAATGATTGAAGTTTTTCTATTTGGAATCGTCTTAGGTCTAATTCCTATTACTTTGGCGGGATTATTCGTAACTGCATATTTACAATACAGACGGGGTGATCAATTGGACTTTTGATCAATTAACATCTCTTTTTCTTATTGACCTCCTACTTGCTTGCTTTAATTTCTAGGAGGTCCAATTTCAATTTCTGTTCAATTCTTTCAGTATAATTTTCGACCTAACAAATAACAAGAATATAATCACGCTCTGTAGGATTTGAACCTACGACATTGGGTTTTGGAGACCCACGTTCTACCGAACTGAACTAAGAGCGCTTTATTATCACAAATAATATTTTTTAACCCAATCCTTTTTGCATGTATATACTTTATATAATTTAAAAAAATTAAAGATTGATTATGTATATCTAATTTTAATCAATCTCAATTGATCCCTCGTTACTGCTCATAAGATAAGTAATAGGTAGGGATGACAGGATTTGAACCCGTGACATTTTGTACCCAAAACAAACGCGCTACCGAGCTGCGCTACATCCCTTTCAATTGGTCGACAGTGTTATTGTAGAGAATTTCTTTCTTGTTTTCCACATCTTTATTTCTTCCATTGATATACACAAATTATCTTGCTATTTCTTCTTTTTAGTATCATATAAGATATAATAGACGTATATTATATACGTACTAAATAGGAACCCCCTTTAAATATATATATATATATTTTCGGGAATTCTCAGACAGAAAGAGGCGTATTTTTTTTGTTTTAATAAAAGGAACATCTACTGAATCGTTGTAGATTTCAAGTTGTACATTTCAATGTTGTACATTTCAATTTGAATTAGGGATTTTTCGTCCAAATATAAGTGGTCCGTCATTAATTACACATCGGGTCATATATCTATTACCATTATGTAATACAAATTAGAAAAAAAAAAAATTACAATAATAAACAATAATAAATAATAAAGAAGGAGGATTTTAAATGCGAGATCTAAAAACATATCTTTCCGTGGCACCGGTAGTAAGTACTCTATGGTTCGGGTCTTTAGCAGGTTTATTGATAGAGATCAATCGTTTATTTCCGGATGCGTTGATATTCCCCTTTTTTTCATTCTAGTTATTGGAAATGAGAAGGGGTGAAGAAGATTAGAGATACAATCAAATATTTGTCACTAATCCTTCCCCTTCTCTTCTTTTTTTTTTCATTAGAATAAGTTATAAAAGAAAAAGAATAAAAGCGAATTCACCCTAGTGAAACTAAGACTCGGGTCCGGGCCCAAATTAAAATGAAATTAATAATAAAGTGAGAAGGGAAATGGGATGGCCGTGGCAACAATATCATACAAGATACTTAAATGAAAAATGAAATACTAAATATAGTTAGAAATTTGTATATTACTTATTATTACTATATTGATAGATTGATTGCAACGAAATTTTTCATAATTTTGTTTCGAGTTAGTAACTTCTATTTTTTTCCTTCCTTTCTTCTTCGCTTCGGATCGGAAAATGAAGAATTGAGTCAATCAAAAAACCAAAGGAGGTTCATGGCCAGGGGTAAAGATGCCCGAGTAACTGTTGTTTTGGAATGTACCAACTGTGTTCGAAACCGTGTTAAAAAAGAATCAATGGGCATTTCCAGATATATTACTCAAAAAAATCGACATAATACGCCTAGTCGATTGGAATTGAGAAAATTCTGTCCCTCTTGTTACAAACATACGATTCATGGGGAGATAAAGAAATAGATCGAACCGATTGTTCGCGTGTCCGCTGTCCAAGGAAGATGAAAAACGACATATTATATATAACAATAATTATATATAATAACAATAATTATATATAGAACATCTCATATATTTTTTTAAATAGAAAGAATCCTATTTCTGAATTCTAAGTCATTTTTGATCCGATCAAAATAGGATTGATTAGGATTTTCGGGACAAGGAATAAAAAAATCAAGGAATAAAAAAACCATGGATAAACCCAAGCGACTCTTTCTTAAATCTAAGCGATCTTTTCGTAAGCGTTTGCCCCCGATACAATCGGGGGATCGAATTGATTATAGAAACATGAGTTTAATTAGTCGATTTATTAGTGAACAAGGAAAAATATTATCTAGACGGGTAAATAGATTGACCTTAAAACAACAACGATTAATTACCATTGCTATAAAACAAGCTCGTATTTTATCTTCGTTACCTTTTCTTAATAATGAAAAACAATTTGAAAGAAGCGGGTCGATCACTAGAACTACTGGTCTTAGAACTAAAAATAAATAGGCTTGCTCTTCAATTGAATAAAAAAAAAAAATTCCAATCCGAATTCAAATGCGGATTGACTGACGTTTTGTTCGAAAAATCTGAGAATCTAGATTTGATTGTCATAAGCAAAAAATTGGGAGAATAATTTTATTGAACGTGTTTGTTCATTGTGACGACTTTATCATATTATCCTATTTTATCATACTAAGTTCTACTCTACCTTCCCAGAATTCATTCTCCAGGGAACTCCGTTTAAAATATTCCAATGGATTCTTTCCAATTTCTTATCTTATTTTAAGATCTCATTGGAAATCATATAAAAACAATTCCTATTTAATATAGCTATTTGTGCAAGTATTTTACGATTAAGAAGCAAATGCCTCTTGTACAGATTATGTATTAATCTATTATAATTAGAGTATACTTTATTGTCTCGAATTACTGCATTTATCCGAGTGATCCACAAACGACGAAAATCTCTCTTTTGCCTACCTTTATCCTGATGAGCCGAAACCAAAGCTCTTATTTTCTGTTGATTAATAGTCCGAGTAAGTCTTGAACGAGCCCCTCGAAAGCTTGATGCAAATAAACGAATTTTTGTTCTACGTCGCCGAGCTATATATCCTCGTTTAATTCTGGTCATTGAATAAATTAAATGAAACTTTGATGAATAACTAATTGATTTCTTTTCTTTCAGTTATTTCTGTCCCCTTTCCTAGTCTATTAATAACAAAACGGATTCTTCCAATGTATAAAAAAAAAATTCCAATGGCTTTGGCTACTATAACCTTCCCGACCACGATTTTTTCTTTTTTTTTTTCTAGGCTTTTCACCTCGAAATAAGAAATTGTATTGATACTAGGTATCAAAAAAACATAGTAAATAAATAAAGTAGTAAATATAAATGGGTATAGTGGGTTCCATCGTTTCTATGGTTACTTCTTAAACGGTGAGGTCCTCTCTATACACCGGAGCTCCTTCCCTCATTTAATCAATGTTCTTGTTAACTTGTACAGTTCACACTCTTTGGCTCTACCCATAATTATCCAGTAATAGGTCTTTCACAACGAGACCCACCTATATAGTAACGGTATTTAATTAGGAAAATTAGCTGAGTAGCTGACCCTGTTAGTCCGTTCTTGTAAGAGTTAAGTATAATCTTTCTGTTTTTTAAATAAAATTTCCCTGCTTAATGGATACCATTTGTTACCAATGGGGAATTCTTTATCATCTTAAATTGAAAATGGAAATGATTGGATTTTTTTTTTTCCAATGTAAACCATAAATTTGATACCACAATAGAAGAAGAGATCTTTTTTATATTTTTAGTTTTAGATATTTTTAGGTAATGAATGGTGCTCTTCCATTCTATCCTATTCACTGGTACTGATCGCAGATACTGGATCAATTGTTTTCTTTCTTTTGGCCTAGCCCGCGATCTGAACGAGTCGCACATACACCCTAGTACATGTTCCTCGTCGCTGAGGACATCCCCCAAGAGCGGGGGATTTCGTGACATTTTTGATTGGCTGTCTTGTGTTTCTAATAAGTTGTTTAATAGTTGGCATGTTGAATCATATACATAATGGGCTGGTTTAGATCGATCCTAACCGGATAATTATGAATCATTTCTATATTTCTATATTAATAGATTAATCGAATCTTATATATATTACACTGGATAAGAAGATAAAATCGCAAATCGTGGATTTGCGTGAAATCCTTGTTATTTTTTATTCAACTGCTACAAGATCAACAATTCCATGAGCTTGGGCTTCTGTTGCTGACATAAAAACATCTCTTTCCATATCTTCGGTAACAACCCATAAGGGTTTGCCCGTTCTTTGTGCATAAACCCTTGTGATGGTTTCGCGCAGCTTTAGTAGTTCTTCCGCTTCCAAGATAAATTCTCCCGTCTGTGCCTCATAAAAGGAACTAGAAGGTTGATGGATCATTACCCTGATGATAAATGATACAACATACTAAATAGTTACTCTATCTCGCATAATGAAAGTCGAAGAGATAAAGAATAATATAATAAAATAATAAGAAAAAAGATCGAATTGAACAACCGTACAGGCATCTTTTCTACATTGCATACGGCTCTACAATGGAATTCACTTTTACCTTTTCACATAGGTAAATGATCCAATAACCACCCTTCTTTTTTTTTTAGTAGTTAAAAAATACTATGATGGTTCCGTTGCTTTATATATTTATTTCGTCTGTTATTTAGCAATCCCAAAGTTTCTTTTTTTTTTTTCATAAGTAAAAAAAAAAAATTATTTTCATTTTCGTATGATTTATATAAATAGTTTTAAGAGCTCTTCGGTGTGAAAAAAAAAGGTTTGTGACGCTGAAACGGGTCTACTGATATATCAGATAAAATTGAAAATTGGAAAAAAAAACCTTTATCTCATACTACTCCTTCGATACATAATCTAAGTATTTTGAGAAAAAAAAAAAAATTTATATCGAATTCGAAGTGCCATGCTATTATTACTTAAATATTCATATTTCATATGGCGCGAAGGCATAGTCCTCTTTTTCTATCATATCAAATAAAAAACTCATTGGCGCCAAGCGTGAGGGAATGCTAGACGTTTAGTAATTTCTCCTCCGGCTAGAAGAAAAGATCCCATTGAAGCGGCCAATCCCATGCATATTGTCTGTATATCTGGTTGCACAAATTGCATAGTATCATAAATAGCCATTCCTGGTATTACCCATCCGCCAGGAGAGTTTATAAACAAATACAGATCCTTGTTATCATCCTCTACACTGAGATATATCATAAGACCAATAAGTTGATTCGAGATCTCGCTATCAACCTCTTGTCCTAAAAAAAGTAATCTTTCTCGATAAAGTCGGTTGATTGAGATAAAATGGAATTGTATCCCTTAGGAACCGTACATGCATCTTTTGACGCATACGGTTCAACACAAATCGCGAAAAAAAGAATCAATGTATAGATTCTAGCTTTCTTTCTTTTTTCATAGCAGGCTCTGTCAATTTGGAACAAAGGGGCTTTTTCTTTCATTTTTAAAGAAAGATGAGTTTTGGCCTATTTCTATTTATATAGAATTTATTTCTATTTATATAGAATTTTTCTATTTCTATAATTATATATTTCTATAATATAGAAATAAAAAAAAAAAAAAAGAAATAATAATTCACTAAACTTATCGGACTAATCTCTCATTGATGTATTGTTTCATCGGAATCCAATACAAATCCCGATGTAATTTTCTTGTTCCTGAATGGTCTTCTTCAATTCTTTTAGGTTTATGTTCTACTCCGAGTAAAGATCCGCCCGATTTTGATTTGCACATATAGGATAAATCTCCCAATACCACGTCTTTTTGCTACGACTTTTTTTTTTTCAATTTCTTTTCATGTTTCTCGCCAAATAGTAAATATTCAATGCATCGTTATATTACTCGATTTATTAACAGTTTGAGATCACTTCTATATTCTAAATTTATAAATTAGAAATGGAATATGATCAGAAATGGAATATGATCCATTTAGAAATAGAATATGATATTAAGTAGAAATTGTAGATATACTACCAATTGGTTTTTTTTTTTCTAAACGGAGCCTGGATATTTCATTTTATTGGTCTAACCAAGACAACCATAAATTATTCTAATTGATAATATTAATCTGTATACCCTCTTAAAATAAAAAAATCGATTTAATTGCACTTCATTGCATTTCACGCTCCAAATTTTTGATAATTCAATCAATCTTTCTTGGGCGAAAGAGAGGATATCTCGATCGGGAAAGAGAACGGGGAAATACCGTATGACCAAATATATCTGACAAGTCGCACTATATGTCAACCCACGATGCATCTTCGTCTCCAGGACTTCGAAAAGGTACTTTTGGAACACCAATAGGCATTAAATAAAAGAAAAATTAAGTACTATATCTCACTTTAATGTGAAAGCGTAATAATAGGTTTATTGTCTTAATAATATTTTCTATTTTCCTTTAATATCCTATTTTATCCATAGATTAAATAAGTTCATAAAAAAGGAAGACAGAATGAATAAAGGAAATTTCTTACAAATGGTTCTTTTGAATGATGAACAAATA